TTCACGATATGTTCCCTATGGTAACTGAGTTCATGAATTATGGCCAACAAACAGTACGAGCCGCAAGGTATATTGGTCAAGGTTTTATGATTACCTTATCACACGCGAATCGTTTACCTGTAACTATTCAATACCCCTATGAAAAATTGATTACATCCGAGCGTTTCCGCGGCCGAATCCACTTTGAATTTGATAAATGCATTGCTTGTGAAGTATGTGTTCGCGTATGTCCTATAGATCTGCCCGTTGTTGATTGGAAATTGGAAACTGATATTAGAAAGAAACGATTGCTTAATTACAGTATTGATTTTGGAGTATGTATATTTTGTGGTAATTGCGTTGAGTATTGTCCAACAAATTGTTTATCAATGACTGAAGAATATGAACTTTCTACTTATGATCGTCACGAATTGAATTATAATCAAATTGCTTTGGGTCGGTTACCAATGTCAGTAATTGACGATTACACAATTCGAACAATTTTAAATTTGCCTGAAATAAAAACTTAATAACTCATTTTGATCTAAAAGAATGAGGCTTTTTATTTGGTGAATAACTAGAATTTTATTAATATATTCATAATTATATTGATTATATTGATTAGGAGACGAGAATCATGTTTTAATTTATATTAAATTTCTATGACTATATTGAGGATTTGCAAATATATAGATTTAAATTACTCTTTCGAGAGATTAGGCCAATAACTATATCTACATCAATCCATATCCATGAAAATGGAATTTTTAATTTAATAATAATTAAGAACTATTATAAAAAAGTAGATTTCCCTCTTTTTTCCTGACCGGGTGTCAATAAAGTTATGAAAGATTTTGATTTATTTATCTCTTATTTTATATATAATGGATTTACCTGGACTAATACATGATTTTCTTTTAGTCTTTCTGGGATTGGGTCTTATATTAGGGGGTCTGGGAGTAGTATTACTTCCCAATCCCATTTATTCTGCCTTTTCATTGGGATTTGTTTTTGTTTGTATATCTTTATTCTATATTCTATCAAACTCGCATTTTGTAGCTGCCGCGCAGCTCCTTATTTACGTAGGAGCCATAAATGTTTTAATCATTTTTGCTGTGATGTTCATAAATGGTTCAGAATATTCCAAAGATTTCCGCCTTTGGACCGTGGGAGATGGAGTAACTTCCGTGGTCTGCACAAGTATTTTTTTTTCACTAATTACTACTATTCCAGATACGTCATGGTACGGGATTATTTGGACTACAAAAGCAAGCCAGATTATAGAGCAAGATCTGATAAGTAATAGTCAACAAATTGGGATTCATTTATCAACAGATTTTTTTATTCCGTTTGAATTTATTTCACTAATTCTTTTAGTTGCGTTAATCGGCGCAATTGCTGTAGCTCGTCAATAATAACTCTTTAGAACCGGAAAACCCTTGTTATGAGCTATCAGATGCATTTCCTTTTTCTATTTGACTTTGGATATAAAAGAGAAAGTCTTTATTAGTTTGATCTATTCCCAATATATTCCTTTATTTCATTATTCTAGTCAATCCAATTGGTTAAATTGTTGTTCATATTGAAATGAATCGAGATTGATGAGGAGTTGGTTAATGATGCTCGAACATGTACTTGTTTTGAGTGCCTATTTATTTTCTGTCGGTCTATATGGATTGATTACAAGTAGAAATATGGTTAGGGCTCTTATGTGTCTTGAACTTATATTAAATGCGGTTAATCTCAATTTTGTAACATTTTCTGATTTTTTTGATAGTCGTCAATTAAAAGGAGCAATTTTTTCTATTTTTGTTATAGCTATTGCAGCTGCTGAAGCCGCTATTGGACTCGCCATTGTTTCATCAATTTATCGTAACAGAAAATCAACTCGTATAAATCAATCTAATTTGTTGAATAAGTAATATTATCCTATTAAAATAAAATTAGAATTTTCATAAATCAATTAAAATTAGCATGTGTGCCACGTAAGGTATGATCATGTTATCACAAAGATAAGAAATCAAAGTAGTTTGGCACTGTCAATCCAGAAAAAACCGGGTAACTCATCGATTCATCTAGTATTAGTATTTAAATATATAATTCATTTATCAATTTACTAGATTGAAACTTTATCACGTTCAAAAATATCGATCCAATGTCGCATTCAGTAAAGATTTATGATACATGTATTGGGTGTACTCAATGTGTCCGAGCCTGTCCTACGGATGTATTAGAAATGATACCTTGGGACGGATGTAAAGCCAAACAAATAGCTTCCGCTCCAAGAACAGAGGATTGTGTCGGCTGTAAGAGATGCGAATCCGCCTGCCCAACGGATTTCTTGAGTGTTCGAGTTTATTTATGGCATGAAACAACCCGCAGTATGGGTATAGCTTATTAATACGTTACAGAAACCTCTCCTTGAGTCCATTTTTTTTTACCGCCAAAACATGTGCCCAAAAATAAGATATTTTTGGGCACATGTTTTTCTGGTCCAAGCGTATCTTGTCTTTACCACGAA